TGTACCCAAAACAAACGCGCTACCAAGCTGCGCTACATCCCTTTCAATTGGTTTACAGTGTCATTGTAAAGAATCTTTGTCTTCTTTTCCACATCTTGATTTTCTTCGTTGATATATATAAATTATCCTGCCATTTTTTTCTTTTTAGTTTCATATCGTATAACATATAATATTAATTAGAATAATAATAAAAAAGAAAAGACTTATATACATATGAGATACCCCTAACAAAACAAAACCAAAATGAATATTTTTAGGGAATGCTCGGGCAGAGCAGAAATGGACTGGACCTCTTTTTTTGTTAAAAAAAAAGAATATCTAATGAATCGTTGTACATTTCAATTTGAATTAGGAATTCCGTGTATAAATACAAGTGGTTATTAACTAAATAACCATCTGATCATATTCATATATGTAATTCTGTATTACAAATTATATTACAAATTACAATAAAGAATAAGAATTAAGAAGGAGGATTTAAAATGCGAGATCTAAAAACATATCTCTCCGTGGCACCAGTGGTAAGTACTCTATGGTTCGGGGCTTTAGCAGGTTTATTGATAGAGATCAATCGTTTATTCCCGGATGCATTGATATTCCCCTTTTTTTCATTCTAGTTATTGACACGGGAAGGGGTGAAGAAGATTAGAGATACAATCAAATATTTGTGATTAATCCCCCCTTCTCCTTCTTTTTTTTTTAGAATTAGAATAAGTTAGAAAAGATAAAGAATAAAGTCGGATTCGGCCTCAGTGAAACTCGGAATTCGGTCCAGCCTTCAATTGAATTTAATTAATAAGAGATTCAAAATTCAATTAATAATCAATTCCATTTCTATTAAATAATAGGGTGAGACCAGAAATGGAAATGTAATGGCTAGGGCGGGGCAACAATATCATACAGGATACTAAAATGAAAACTGAAATACTGTACTGTGATTCTAAATATAGTTAGAAATCATTGTATTACTTAATTATTACTATACTATATTGATTGGAACGAGATCCTTCATAATTGGATTTCGAGTTAGCAACTTCTATTTTTTTTTTGTTCCTTTCTTCTTCTTCGCTTCGAATCGTAAAATGGAAGAGTTAAGTGAATCAAAAACCCAAAGGAGGTTCATGGCCAAGGGTAAAGATATCCGAATAAGGGTTATTTTGGAATGTACCAGTTGTGTTCGAAACAGTGTTAATAAGAAATCAGCGGGTATTTCCAGATATATTACTCAAAAGAATCGACACAATACGCCTAGTCGATTAGAATTGAGAAAATTCTGTCCCTGTTGTTGCAAACATACGATTCACGGGGAGATAAAGAAATAGAGAAAATCGATCGCTTGTGTGTCACCCTCCAAGGAACATGAAAAATTATATATTTTTTCATATTGTTATAAATTCTATTAGAAATTGTATATATAACATATATTTAAATAAACATATATTTATTAAAGAATAAAAAATAGAAAAAAAATCCTATTTTGTAAGAAATAGGATTTTCGGGATAAGGAATAAACAAACCATGGATAAATCTAAGCGACTCTTTCTTAAATCCAAGCGATCTTTTCGTAGGCGTTTGCCCCCGATCCAATCGGGGGATCGAATTGATTATAAAAACATGAGTTTAATTAGTCGATTTATTAGTGAACAAGGAAAAATATTATCTAGACGGGTGAATAGATTAACCTTAAAACAACAACGATTAATTACGATTGCTATAAAACAAGCTCGTATTTTATCTTCGTTACCTTTTCTTAATAATGAAAAACAATTTGAAAAAAGCGAGTCGGCCGCTAGAACTACTGGTCTTAAAACAAAAAAAAGATAGGGTTACTCAATTCAAATTCCAATCGAAACTCAAATCAAATGTGGATTGAGGTTTTGTTCGAAAACTACGATAATCCAATTTTGATTATCGTGTTGTAAGAAAAAAGAGAATCGGTGAAGAAGAATAAATCCTTTTTTATTGAACGTGGTTGTTAATTTTGACGACTTTCTCATATGATTCTATTTTTTCATACAAATCTCTACTCTACCTTCCCGGAGTTCAGTCTCCGGGGAATTCTTTTTTATGATCTCATTGGAAATCATATAAAGACAATTCCTATTTAATATAGCTATTTGTGCAAGTATTTTACGATTAAGAAGCAACTGCCTCTTGTACAGATTATACATTAATCCACTATAACTATAGTATATATTTTTTTGATTCTCACGAATTACTGCATTTATTCGACTGATCCACAAACGACGAAAATCCCTTTTTTTCCTATCTCTATCCCGATGAGCCGAAACCAAAGCTTTTATTTTCTGTTGAGTAATAGTTCGAGTAAGTCTTGAATGAGCCCCTCGAAAGCTTGATGTAAATAAACGAATTTTTGTCCTACGTTTCCGAGCTATATATCCTCGTTTAATTCTGGTCATTGAATAAATGAAACTTTGATGAATAATTAATTCTTTGATGAATAACTATTTGATTTCTTTTCTTTCAGTTATTCTTTTCCCTTTACTAGTCTATTAATAAGAAAAACGGATTCTTCCAATGTATAAAATAAATAATTCCAATGGCTTTTGCTACTATAACCTTCCCAACCACGATTTTTTCTTTTTATTTCTAAGCATTTAACTTCGAAATAAGAAATTGTATTGATACTAGGTATCAAAAAAGCATATTCAATTAAATAGAAATGGATAAAGAAATAGTGGATTCCATCGTTTCTATGGTTACTTCTTAAACGACGAGGTCCTCTCTATACACCGGAGCCCCTTCCCTCATTTAATCAATGCTATTGTTAACTTGTACAGTTCACACTCTTTGGCTCTACCCATGAAATAGCTAGTAATAAGTCTTTCACAACGAAATCTAACTATACAGTAACGGTATTTAAGTATGAAGATTAGCTGGGTAGCTGACCCTGTTAGTCCGTTCTTGCAAGAATAAGGGCATAATCTTTCCACTTTTTCATTTTGAAATAGGATTTCCCCTGCTTAATGGATAAGCATTTGCTACCAATGGGGAAGTTTTTCTCATCTGAAATTGAAAAATTGAGGTGATTGGATTTGCACCAATGGAAACCATAAATTTGATACACAATAGAAGGAATTATTAATAGATTCTTTTTTAAGATAGTGAATGGAGTTCTTCCATTCTATCCTAACCGATCCCTGATACTGGAATAATTTGTTTCCTCTCTTTTGTCTTAGTCCATGATCGGAACGAGTCGCACATACACCCTAGTACATGTTCCTCGGCGCTGAGGGCATCCCCGAAGGGCGGGGGATTTCGTGACATTTCTGATTGGCTGTCTTGTGTTTCTAATAAGTTGTTTAATAGTTGGCATGTTGAATCGTATACATAATGAGCTGGTTTAGATCAATCCTAACCCGATGATTATGAATTACTTATATTCTATATTAATAGAGATATTCTATTAAATCCGGTAAGAAGATAAAATCGAAAATTGTGTATTTGCGCGGAATCCCTGCGAATTTTTTTATTGAACCGCTACACGATCAATAATTCCATGAGCTTGGGCTTCTGCTGCTGACATAAAAACATCCCTTTCCAAGTCTTCGGATACAACCCATAAAGGTTTGCCCGTTCTTTGTACATAAACCTTTGTGATAGTTTCGCGCAGTTTCAGTAGTTCTTCCGCTTCCAGGATAAATTCTCCCGTTTGTGCCTCATAAAAAGAACTTGCGGGTTGATGGATCATTACCCTGACGATATAACATAATAAATGGTTCCTCTATCTCGCACGATAAGGCGAGAGGAGAGATAAAGAATAATAAAAGATCGAATTGAACAACCGTACGGGCATCTTTTGCGTATTGCATACGGCTCTACTATGGAATTTATTTTTACCTTCCATCGAAGAAATAGAAAAGATAGAGGGTCTATCAGACCTAGATCGGTAAATGATCCAATAACCACCCTTCCTTTTTTTGTTTTGGAGTAGTTAAAAAATACTATGATGGTTCCGTTGCTTTATTATTTCGTCTGTTATTTAGCAATCCCAAAGTTTCTTTTTTTTTATTTCAAATATATATAAGTTATATAAGTAAAAAAAATCTTGTTTTTTTATTTTCATATTCTTTCCTAACATAAATATTGTTAAATGTTAAAAGCTTTCCGGTGTGAAAACAAAAAAGTTTGTGACGCTGAACTGGGCTCCTGATAGATCAGATAAAATCGGAAATACCCGTTTTCTCATACTACTCTTTCGATACATAATTGAATGGTTTTGAAAAATTTTCGCATATCGAATTCGAAGTGCCATGCTATTATTACTTAATATTCATATGGCGAAGGCATAGTCTTCTTTTTTTTTTTTCTCAAATAAAAGACTCATTGACGCCAAGCGTGAGGGAATGCTAGACGTTTGGTAATTTCTCCTCCTGCCAGAAGAAAAGATCCCATTGAAGCGGCTAATCCTATGCATATTGTCTGTATATCTGGTTGCACAAATTGCATAGTATCATAAATAGCTATTCCGGGTACTACCCATCCGCCCGGAGAATTTATAAACAAATAAAAATCTTTGGTATCATCCTCCAAACTGAAATATATCAGAAGGCCAACAAATTGATTCGATAGCTCACTATCAACCTCTTGGCCTAAAAAAAAGAGTCTTTCTCGATAAAGTCGGTTGATTAGGATAAAATTTTATCCCTTAGGAGCCGTACATGCACCTTTTGATGCATACGGTTCACCAAAAATCGCGAAAAAGAATCAATGTGTAGATTTCAACCCTCTTTCTTTTTTCATAGCAGACGTTTTCGAACTTCTAACGAAAGGTCTTTTTCTTACATTTTTCAAGAAAGACGACTTTTGACCCGTTTATCTATATTAATCTATATTATAATAAAAAATAATGTATTAAACACTTATTGAACTAACTTCTCATTGATGTATTGTTTTCATCGAGATCGAATCCAAATCACGATGTAATTTTCTTGTTTCTGAATGGGCTTCTTCAATTCTTTTAGGTTTCTGTTCTACTC